GCAAATTGATAAAAGCCGGCGGTCTAATTTTCCATCTCCAAGGAAAAATATTCTGATCTCCTATCAGAAAAATTCCCAATTCTCCTTTTGGAGCTTCGATTCTTACATAGAGTTCTTGCTTTGATAATTCAAAGGTTGGAGAAGGTTTTTTACTAATGAATCGATATTCAAAGTCATTCCATTCGGTATTCTTTACTCTATCAAAGCGCCGAATTTCTAAATTCTCATAAGGCCCGCCTGGAATTCCTTCCAGAGCCTGTTGAATAATTTTAATAGATTCTGTTATTTCACCAATTCGTACTAAATAACGAGCTAATGAATCCCCTTCTTTTTGCCATTGAACTTCCCAATCAAATTGGTCGTAACATTCATAATGGTCAACTTTGCGAAGATCCCACTGTATTCCAGAAGCTCGGAGCATTGGTCCTGATAAACCCCAATTTGGTGCTTCCTCTCTACCAATAATCCCTACCCCTTCAACCCGTTCTAAAAAAATAGGATTCCGTGTAATAAGCTTTTGATATTCGGCAACCCCTCTTAAAAAATAATCGCAAAAATCTAAACATTTATCGACCCATCCATAAGGTAGATCGGCAGCTACCCCTCCAATACGAAAATAATTATGCATCATTCGCATGCCTGTGGCAGCTTCGAATAGGTCATATATCAATTCTCTTTCGCGAAAAATATAGAAGAAAGGGGTCTGCGCACCAATATCTGCCATAAAAGGTCCAAGCCATAATAAATGAGAAGCTATACGGCTCAACTCCAACATAATTACTCTGATATAGCTCGCCCTTTGGGGTATTTGAATATTTCCCAATTGTTCTGGTCCATTTACAGTTATTGCTTCTGTAAACATAGTAGCTAAATAATCCCAACGTGTTACATAAGGTAAATATTGTATATTTGTGCGATTTTCTGCAATTTTTTCCATCCCTCTGTGTAAATAACCTAATATCGGTTCACAGTCAATAACATCTTCACCATCTAGAGTAACAATAAGTCGAAGAACACCATGCATTGATGGGTGGTGAGGACCCATATTAACTATCATGAGATCTTTTCTTGTAGCTGGTGCAGTCATAGGGTTTTCCCGATTCATTCGTACATGCATTGCTGAAAGTGAAAAGGAGGTTCATCCAAATTTCAGTTACTAATTCAAAACGGTTTTTCAAATTAATGATTTTTTGTATCTCGAATATTCAATTGACTAATTAATTCTTTATAGTGTACTCTATTTTTTTTTGACAAATAACTTAGGAGGCGTTGGCGTTTTCCCAGAATTTTACGCAAACCTCTCTGAGATAAATAATCTTTTTTGTGCAATTGTAAATGTGAAGTAAGTATCCGTATCTTATTGGTAAAACGAAATACTTGAAATTCAACACATCCTTGATTTTCTTCTTTTTCTTTTTGTGAACTAACCGAAATGAGCGAATTTTTTACCATAAAATGAATCCCTCCCCCTTTTTTATAAAAAAAATGAAATTGACTGATCAGTAATAATAATGTCATCAATTTGAATCTGGTGTACACAAAAATTTTTAATTTTTTATAGAATGAAAATTCTATTCCATAAAATGAATCAATTAAAAATTGGATTTGTATATGGATCAAAAAGAAAAGAATAGCTAATTTTGCATTTTCAAAAGAGAAAAGTGGAAAAGCAAATTTTGTTGATTTGTTTCTATTCTAGATAGAATCCATACTTTACTTTAAATTGAATTAATATTCTATATTAGAAAGAGATGTAGGACAAGCCGTGTTCATTTGTTTGTTTTTGTTTACCAGATAACGTCAAAGTAAAAATATATAGCAAAACTTATTAACAATCTATTCTCAATCGTGGGTACATATGTATTCTTAACATACTGAACCGGCTACCATTATTCGTATTAAACCAATAACGATTGATACAAGCTAAATCTTCTAATCGGTAATTGGGCCAAAGAAATAACTTTAATTTAATCAATGGATTTTTATCTATATTAAGATCGTTATTTTCATTCAAAAATTTATTCCAGTTTTTTACTTTGTTCCCATTGCTAAATATTGGATTTATATTTACAACATTCTTAGTCTTTGAATTGAAAGAAATTATAATTCTGAACTTTCTACGGCGTCTATACGATAAAATATTTTCAGGAACAGGCAAAAAATAATAATTTTTGTCTCTATTTGTAGTTATCCTTTGATAATGTTTTAAAATAAAAATAGATTTAGCAAAATTCCCCTTATTAACATATTTTTGTTCTCGGTATCCTTGATATCTTCGTTTTTGACCGAATAAAATAGCTATGGTTTGATACATAATAACCTGACCATTCTTTTGTACAGATAGTCGAAGGGGTTCCATAATAAATAGCTCTTTTTTCATTAATTTTCTAAGAGTTAAATTCTTCTGAATCAGCATTGTATTCAGATTAAGTTCTTTCCTTTGAATCGAGGATAGAGTTATTTGTCTTGGATTTCCTAGTCTAAGCAAGAGACAATATACCTTGATATTTTCAATGGTTCTTTGGTTCAAAGTCAAATTCCACCTTAATTGAAAAAGTAAATACCTTTTCAGGAACAAATCTATTTCTGCTTCTGTATTACTTTTGTATTTTTTTTTATTCTTATAGTCTTTTATATTGGATTGCAAATAATTTTCTTCAATATCTTTAAGGTTTCCTTTATTTTGTTTATTTGATCTAAGATCTCTTTGGTCTGCAGATTTTTTTTCTTTTGTTAATTCAAAATCAATTTTTTTATTCGACAATATAGCCCTTTTTTGCTTTCTATTAGTGTTTTTATTTTTATTATCTCTTTCATTTAGATTTAAATTGAAAAGCAGCAATTTGCTTGGTATACCCCACGGTTTCATTTTATATGTATTATAAAGTAGTATAAATTCTGGGAAAAACCAAAGTGTGAAATCCAATATGGAATCACTTAGTATTTTTTTATTCATTCCCATCCAATCATAAATTTTTTGTTTTTTATTTAGTGAATTAATTTTTGGATCAATCATAAGAAAAAAACAGTTTTTTTTTTCAAAATTTTTAATTTTTTGATAATTTTTAGTCCCGGTTTGAGTATTCTTATTACTATTGATATTGCTCTTGATCCAAGTTACAATATCGATTGTCTTTCTAAGACAAAAATGGAAAATTTCCCAATCAAAATATTTTCTATCCGTATTTTTTTCCATATTCCTAATATTATTTTTAAAAAAAAAATGATTAATAGGGCTATCTCCTAATTCAAATATTTCATAAATATTGTTTTTATGTGTGTTGTAATTATAAGAACTCTTTTTTTTTTGAAATGTTGAGCCATAAATAGACGGCTCCTTTTTATGTTCATAATTAAGAAATCTATTGGATAAAAGATTATATTTTTTATATTTTTGAAAATTTTCTTTTTCAGTTAGTAATGAATAGACTTTGTAATCATTTTCTTTTTTGTAATAAATTAATTGATTTTTTTCATATTCATAAAAATCCTGTTTGTTTAAATTTTCTTGTTGAATTGTATCACGTTTATTGATTCTATTTCGGCATCTTTGGTCTATTAATCTAGACCAGGTAATCGGAGAAAAATTGTATTGATAATGACTTCGTAACCAGCTTTGCCATTGATTTATTTCATAATTTTTAGGTTTCTTTTGTTTTAATTCAGAATAAAATAGTTTTTGTGGTTCAATTAGTGAAGTTTGAAGAAAAAAAAAATATCCATGATATTCAAGAATAGGTCTTAACTTATACAAGTACAAATTAAGAGCGGGTATTTTTGATAATTTGTAAAAAACATATGCTTGTGACAAGGAGGCTAAATCATAAAAATTATGTGAATTCTTATTAAGAATATTATGAAGCGACTTTTTTCTATTGGAAATAAATTGAATTTTATTTGGTTTCTCAAATCTTGTTTCATTGCTTTGATTATTGGAAATGTATTTTTCCATTTTTTTTTTTTCAATAAAAAGTTGCATTTTTATTCTACGAATAGTAATGATAGATGAAAATAAATTCATGTAGATTTTTTCAGTAATTTTTTTTTTTAAATAATAGAATTTACGAACGACTCGAGTTTTTAATATTTTAAAAATATTTTTTTGTGATTTTAATCTTTTAACATTCAAACTTGTTCTATTATGGCTAATGTTTATTTCCGGAATTCCTTTTTTTTTCTCTTGTTTTATTTTTTCTATTTCATTTCTGATTGTGCTTGTTCTAGCAATTAGATCTTTCATTTTTGTTTCTCTCGGTAAATAATTTGTCCAATTTGTAGATTGAATTTGATTAAATGATTCATTAATTTTCTGATTGGGGGTTATTTTAAAATCTTTTTCTTTTTTAGTTTCACTTAATTTAGATACTTTTTTTAATCTAAATAATAGAATTAGATTTAGTTTTGAGAGTTCTTTTAGTATTCTTTTTAAAAATAGAATAACTTTAATAAGCCATTTTTTTTTTAAGATATTTAGAAAGGATTTTGTTCTTTTTTTTAAAATTATTAGAACTATAGAGTTTTTTTTTTTCAATTTTCCTATTTTTTTTTTTAATTCCTTAATAATCGGTTCAAAAAAAGAATTTCTTTTTCGAAGAAAACCAAAAGGAAGTTCAGTCTCCATGCCCCAAACTGTTAAAAAACAAAAATCAGATTTTTGCTCCTTTTTTTTCATTCGATCTATATGAAAGATCCTTGGCTTAGATCTATGCCAAGGTTTCAGACAGAAAGGATATAGGATCTTTATCTGAATTCCGTCTAGTAACCAATTTTTAGGAAATTCGGTTTCGGATAATTGAACACCGTTATAAGTACATTTAACATACATTTCGTTATTCCATTCCTTAAAATCCTCAGACCACTCGGGAGCTTGCAATAATAGTATACGTCCAATATTTTTGGCTATTATCAATGAAGGTAATGTAATATATTTTCTAAGAGTTGATTGAGTTATTAACATGAAACCTCTTATTACTTGAGCAAGTGGAATGCTATCCCATATT